TCAAAAAAGGGGGGTTCCTCCTTTTATCGTTGTATGTGAAAGACATGTATTCTTCAAAATAGATCGTTCTTTTTAGTTATTATCTATACTTATTTCGTGTATGTGGATAATTTTTTTAATATACTCTTTTTAATATACATTGTTTTTTTACTTTAACATATAAATATATAATAAACATACAAATATATATAATACAAATATATTTATATATACATGTATATGTGATATATATATCACATATACGTATGCGCGCACATCACACATCACATATATAAATGACATGAGGGAAAAAAATGGAAGAAAATAAGGGAAAATAAAAATTGATTAAGCCCAGAGTGCTATGTCCATAATTCAAAGTAAGGAGTATCATAAGATTTCTGATAAACATAAGTTTTTTTTATTGGGTTTCAATCCAATCAATCAGTTACACAACAAGTTAGGTAATTACTCCCTTCCCAAAATGAACTAGAATACCTAGGTATTTTTTTTAATTCGAATATAGATACTATGATCCATATTTGAATAAAAAAAGTACTCTTTTTTTGGTCTAACTCTTTTTCCTTACTATAATATAGTATACTATATAATATATTTATTATACTATTATAGTATAATAAATATGTTTATTAATCACAAAAAAAAAATCAGAATAATTAAGAATCCCAATATTTGACTTTTTTTTTCATATCTTTTTTTTTGTTTATTTCTTTTATTATTGTTCCTTTCTAAAAGGATAAAAAAGATAAGAATTGGTGAATCGAGAACAATTTGTAATTATAAGAAAAAAGAGTTTCTTTTCTTATGGAACATACATATCAATATGCGTGGATAATACCTTTTCTTCCACTTCCAGTTACTATGTCAATAGGATTTGGACTTCTACTTATTCCGACAGCAACAAAAAATATTCGTCGCATGTGGGCTTTTCCTAGTGTTTTACTCTTAAGTATAGCTATGGTGTTTTCAGCCAATCTGTCTATTCAACAAATAAATGGAAGTTTTATCTATCAATATCTATGGTCTTGGACCATCAATAATGATTTTTCCTTAGAGTTTGGATACTTGATCGATCCACTTACTTCTATTATGTCAATACTAATTACTACTGTTGGAATCATGGTTCTTATTTATAGTGACAAGTATATGTATCACGATCAAGGATATTTGAGATTTTTTGCTTATATGAGTTTTTTTAATACTTCTATGCTGGGATTAGTTACTAGTTCAAATTTGATACAAATTTATATTTTTTGGGAACTTGTGGGAATGTGTTCTTATTTATTAATAGGGTTTTGGTTCACACGACCAATTGCAGCAAGTGCTTGTCAAAAAGCTTTTGTAACTAATCGTGTAGGGGATTTTGGTTTATTGTTAGGAATCTTAGGTTTTTATTGGATAACAGGTAGTTTAGAATTTCGGTATTTGCTCGAAATAACTAATAACTTAATCCAAAATAATGGGGTCAATTCTTTATTTGCTACCTTGTGTGCTTCTTTATTATTCGTCGGTGCAGTTGCTAAATCCGCACAATTCCCCCTTCACGTATGGTTACCTGATGCTATGGAAGGACCCACTCCTATTTCGGCTCTTATACACGCTGCTACTATGGTAGCAGCAGGAATTTTTCTTGTAGCTCGGCTTCTTCCTCTTTTCATAGTCATACCTTATATAATGAATTTCATTTCTTTAATAGGTGTAATAACACTATTATTAGGGGCTACTTTGGCCCTTGCTCAAAGAGACATTAAAAAAAGCTTAGCCTATTCCACAATGTCTCAATTGGGTTATATTATGTTAGCTCTAGGTATAGGTTCTTATCGAGCTGCTTTATTCCATTTGATCACTCATGCCTATTCAAAAGCTTTATTGTTTTTGGGATCCGGATCTATTATTCATTCAATGGAACCTATTGTTGGATATTCACCAGATAAAAGTCAGAATATGGTTCTTATGGGTGGTTTAACAAGATATGTTCCAATTACAAGAACTACTTTTTTATTGGGTACACTTTCTCTTTGTGGTATTCCACCTCTTGCTTGTTTTTGGTCCAAAGATGACATTCTTAATGATAGTTGGTTGTATTCACCAATTTTCGCAGTAATAGCTTATTTCACAGCAGGATTAACCGCATTTTATATGTTTCGGGTATATTTACTTACCTTTGATGGGTATTTCCGCGTTCATTTTAAAAATTACAGTAGCACGAAAAATGGTTCGTTCTATTCCATATCTCTATGGGGAAAAGGAACTCCAAGAGGAGTCAATCCAAATTTACTTTTATCAACAATGAATAAAAAGGTTTCTTTTTTTGCAAAAGAAAGATCCAAAATTGATAATAATGTAAGAAATAGGATACGATACTTTAGTACTTACTTTGGAAATAAATACACTTCCATGTATCCTCACGAATCGGACAATACTATGCTATTTCCTCTTCTTGTATTAGTACTATTTACTTTGTTGGTTGGATCAATAGGAATTTCTTTTGATCAAGGAGTAATAGATTTTGATATATTATCGAAATGGTTAACCCCATCAACAAATCTTTTACATTCAAGTTCTAATTATTCTGTAAATTTGGATGAATTTTTTACAAATGCAATTTTTTCGGTAAGTATAGCAATTTTCGGACTATTCATAGCATATATTTTATACGGATCCGCTTATTCATTTTTCCAGAATTTGGATTTAATCAATTCATTTTTAAAAGGGGGTCCTAAAAGAATTCTTGTGGACCGAATAAAAAATGTGATATACAATTGGTCATATAATCGTGGTTACATAGATATTTTTTATACTAGAGTTTTTACCGTGGGGATAAGAGGATTAACCAAACTAACTCAGTTTTTTGATAGACGTATAATTGATGGAATTACAAATGGTGTTGGTGTTGCAAGTTTTTTTATAGGGGAAGGGATTAAATATATGGGAGGTGGGCGAATCTCGTCTTATCTATTCTTGTATTTATCTTATGTATCAATATTTTTATTTATTTTTTTATTTATAATAAAATAAATTCCTAAAAATGAGATTCATCATTTCAGAGATATAAAAAGAAGAAAAAAAAAATGTTTTGTCTATTCGATCCAAAAAAAGCGGAGAATGCACATTTGCTTGAAACATTTCCCAAATAACCGTTTTACGTCTTTGAGCACGCATGGATCCTTTGATTATATCCCGACGAAAATCCGATTGTTGCGAGTAACGTATCAAAGCCACCTCTTCTGCTTGATCACTATTATTAGTATTATTTGTAGTTGTAATAGGGTTGGTATTCTGATTGTTATCAGTATAAATTACTACGCGTTTGGCTTTTCTTGAACGAATTTCATGATCTTCCTTAGATTCTTCCTCATTTTCTTCCTCCTGTTCTTCCAAATCATCAGTTAATTTGTATGACCACCGAGGAACCCTTTTATGGATTTCTTCTATTCCAATAGATTTATTTCTAATTATTGTTTGATCGTTTGGATCAGTTGTAATTACATCGAATACCCATTTTAAAGCTTTTGTTTGATTTTCAAAATCAATTCTTGTTTGCTCTCTC